TAGGAGCATTCCTTTGCTATTTTTAAGGAAAAGGTGTGTGTATCACATTTGTACTTAATGCCTTCCAATTCAAAATTCGACTAGAAATACTATAACGAATTTGTTACGAGTGAATTCATTAAATTGATTCATCAATAGCCTTAAGTCAAAATACTATTTTGACTCTGCGCTATTGAATCCACTATGATTATTGATCAATAATGGAATAATTCCTTCATTCATAAAAATAGGAGACATAATTCACATGGATATAGTAAGTCTCGCTTGGGCTGCTTTAATGGTAGTCTTTACATTTTCTCTTTCACTCGTAGTATGGGGAAGGAGTGGGCTCTAGGGATACTACTAATTGATTGAGTAATCGATTGAGTAATCGAATTGGATCAATTGTTTAATTGATCGTTTTGCGAAGCTTTATTTTCAAAGCTTCTCTTTCCAAATTATACAGGACTACAATAATGAATAATGATCATTCGATCAAATAATGAATGATTACTAGAATTTAGTTGTATTTCAAAAAAAAATCTACGCATGATAGGAAATTTTTTCCAACCGAATTCGTCCTAAATATTAAATTTTGATAAACTAGCTCTTACCAAAATTATGGATATTACAATGAGAAAAAACCAATTCCGCGTTTTTTCTTTATTTATTTCCCTCTTTCTTTACTTTCACTGTTCTAATAAAAAGTCGTTCTGCTATTAGATTACGACTAGATTACGACGATACAGACGTTCTACTGGAAATGACTCGTGGTTGTCCAAAGAGGTTCTACACATAATAAAATTCGATCTTTCTTCCGCTGAGCAATCCACCACATATCGTACATTTCACATTTAATTTGTTTTCCAATTTCACATTTTTTTTTAACTCTTCGAAATTTTTTTATGCTTTTTTGACGCATCTCACGTCATGTTTAAGCATGAAAAATGGGTGGGGTACCCTTTATTTTACTAATCCACTTCTTCTCTAAACCTGAAGAAGTTACCATAGAATTTCGTAGATCATCTGTTAATGGTTCAATCAATGACTTCTTGGGATGGGAAATCAAAAAAAATTCCTTGGTTTTGTTTTCTTTTGCTATAGTATATTCCCATACTATTCTTCCTCCATTTATTCTTTCGATGGATCTCGGGACCCATATCTAAAATTCTAAGAAACTTAGGAAAGAGTTAGAAGAAATGGCCTTACATTATTTTGGGTTGATCGAAATCCAGTGATGTATCGAAAAAAAGAAATAGAATTAGACTGCTATTTCGATGTACTAATCAACTATTTAGATGTACATATACATACATATTGATTGTATATTAAACCCTCTATTTAGATAAAGTCTAGTTGTATACAATACAACTATGTATCATATATGATACAACCATATATGGTTGATAATATCATAGTATACAATATTCGATAATATACAATACTCTCTAGTGTGGTAGAAAGAACTATCTATAGTTCTTTCTACCACACTTTATGATTCCAACCAGATCATTTCATTTAAAACTTAGAATTTTTTTTTAATCCCTTTCTTTCATTTCTTCAATGATTGATAAGAACTAATAATTCAAGTTTGATTCAAATTAATCATTTTGACTGACTGTTTTTACGTAGATAATAAGTAAAAAAGCAGTAGGAACTAGAATGAACAGTGCAGTAGCAATAAATGCTAGAATATTGACTTCCATAATCTTATTGTCTCGTTTTTTTATTCGTCGCAATAACTCGGGATGTAATCCCATAGAGATTAGAAATTTGACTCCTGTCAATTCAATGGAATGAATTGCATCCTGATGATACTGAATCGGATCAATATTATGAATAACAATATATGATCTATCAAATCGATTCATTGTCGAGAATTGAATAGGATAACATAGGGAGATCCTTTATCCATATTAACTCCGAAATGACATTTTTTATTGGATCAGGAATCCCATTGCATTTTTAATCCTTTTCCACTTTTTTTTTCTATAACCTACCGCTTTCCTTATCTTATACAATCTTATACAATTATCCTTCTTTTTTCTTATACTTATACATATTTTACATATTTTTCTTAGACTTATACATACAATTATGAGGTATTATATGATATGACCGATATTCTATGGGTCATACACAGATCCAAACAGTAATGGAAAAAAGAAGAGATTAAATAAAAAGGATCTAATCTAATCTAATATTACAACAAATTTACGGAAAAGGGTCAGTGCTTGGTCTTTTCTTTTATTTTTTTAGTATCCTCTTTCTTGGATTTGGACTGGAACACATACATAAAAAATGCAGTCGTCAATTTGCATTAGAATTGTTTCTAATTAGTCATTGAAGATACACAAACAAAGTCGGATCTATACAAGGTGTGGTTTAACCTGAAAAATACTCTGTCGAGGTAATTCTGTTAAGTTCATTGTCTATCGTACATTAAACGACGACTACAATAATACAATTTTTGTATGTTCTCCCGGTAAAATATGGACACTTTACTCCATTTCATGGATCAAGAACAATCGAAAAAGAAAGTAAGACAAGGATGGTATACTTAATATAGTAATACCACAGATTGTACTAATCCACATATGATGTGTCTCTCCCTTATCAAAGGGTAGTAGTGGAAAAAAGGGAAATTCCCGTACCCGTATTTATCTGATGATAACGGCGAAAAGAAAAAACAGAAATAAAGACCCCCACTGGGGGTTAGATCTTGCCTCCTGCGCCCCTTTTCCATGAAAAAAGATAGATGAATTGATCAATTCATCGGATCCTAGTTCGGGACTGACGGGGCTCGAACCCGCAGCTTCCGCCTTGACAGGGCGGTGCTCTGACCAATTGAACTACAATCCCAGCGAGGTGTATGGCATACATGTTCTTGATGGAATCATAAGAACATTATATTCGTCGTATTGTAAGAAAGACACGAATGATATACTGATATCATATCCACATATGATATGCACTATAGTGAGAGGGACACAGAAGTGAGAGTGACACAGATTAAGTAATTATTTTATTGCTAAAAATGGATAATCAATCTTTCAATGAGAAAAAAGATTAGTTTTCTTTTCATGATACTTAAATTTCATGATACTTAAAAAAATCAAATAAAACTGAATTTTAATAAAGTATCATGAATCTAGATCGTTAGAAAGATCAGAACAGAAGGACTGACCAAAATATGGATAGAGGAAAAAATAGACTCTTTCTCTTTATTTCTACGGATCCGGCATTTCCGTTTATGGAAGACAAATTGGTTATATCATATTCATGTAGCGGTGAATTATTGGGCCGAGCTGGATTTGAACCAGCGTAGACATATCGCCAACGAATTTACAGTCCGTCCCCATTAACCGCTCGGGCATCGACCCAGGAAGAATTCACTCTAGGTTGATTAATAATCTATGATTAACTTCTTTTCATAGTACCCTACCCCTATATCTTTCTTTCATAGTACCCTACCCCCAGGGGAAGTCGAATCCCCGCTGCCTCCTTGAAAGAGAGATGTCCTGAACCACTAGACGATAGGGGCATATACGCCCGACCGTCATCATACTATGATGATAGTATGAGCAGTTTTTTGGAATTGTCAATATAATCTAGTCAATATAATCTAATGGTATAACTAGATTCAAAGAGTCTTTCCTACTTTTATGTTATGATTTCATAGAATTTTTTTATTTGATGATTCATGAATGAACTATCCCATACATACTATTTATAATGAAAAGAGGTCTAGAATTATAATGAAAGGGGATATAGGATTCCTTCAGTTCAGGCAGTGATTTGCTTGGTCTGACAGAAAAAAAGATTAAAATCTTATTTAATTTATTTTCTTCAATTTGAATTCATTGTTTCGTTTAGTGTTCAGATAAAATCTGCCTATCACTATCTCAATCTCACACTAAACCAGAAAAGTAAAAAAGGATAGAAAATTTCGATTTTATAAGAATTCGGTTCAGGGTACGAATCTCCTCATCCCATGATTCAAGAAAATATCTTGAATCTATTTTGATGTCGGATTAGTACATCGTTCAATCAAGTGATTGTTGTTCTGATGCATCAGTAAACGTAAACAAGTAGGGTTGGTCCTGACCTGAAACAATTCACTGCATTTATTTTTGATCAAATTTGATTTAAAATCAAAAATAAATTTACCCATTTTGGGGATAAATCTGATTTTTTGTTCCTGAATGAGCTCCTATGCATATATGTATATATTATATTTATATACATATATACATATATATACATATATACATATATGCAGTAAACTCATAATAGAAAATGAAAATGGTTAATTCATGAATTGAATAAAACGGCCCCTTTAACTCAGTGGTAGAGTAACGCCATGGTAAGGCGTAAGTCATCGGTTCAAATCCGATAAAGGGCTTTTTCCACTAAACTCAAGTTTTAGACTTCATTTTTCAGCGAAAAATATCTCGATTTTTTTCTCAAAAAAGAAAAGGATAATCACCATTATAATGAATTATGATTATTCAGAGTTCTAGTTAGGAAGTTGAACATTTAGTCATTATCATAATGCCTAATTGCACTTATTACTTATTAAGAGTAGTCTACCCGTAGTAACATAGTAGTCCGTTTCATGTCTCATTATTCCAATTTTTTGTCCTGGGATATAACAGAAATATTCTAGAATATTCTAGATATCTAATTCCTCTTATTAATCGCCAAACCAAAGTGTTCTTTTTTTTTCCATTGTTCTTATGAAACCCACCATCAAATTCGAAATAAAGAAAAAGTAAGTGGACCTGACCCATTGAATGATGACTATATCAGCTATTCTGATATTTAAATTCGATATAGATGAAATTATACAAGCGGATTTCTTTTTATTTCCTTAGACCACGCAAAGCAAGAATTAGTCGATATTTATGATTTAATCTTCTTGTTTGTTACTGGATGCGCCATAGGAATAAATCGCTATTCTTTTCCGCTACATAGAAAAGTTGATTTCAAAAATTGATTTTTCAATATCTTTCCTTGAT